GTTAAAAAATGTTGGATTTTTTAGCATTGAGAGATTTACCTAAAATTTCAATAGGGTTTGTTAGGCTAATATTTGTGGAGGAATTGCATGATAAATTGATGGGGTATGCATGTATATATATATATATAATGCGGATAGCTAACCCATATTTCAACTTGTTAGCTCGCACGTTCTCGAACCTTCCTTGGTTTTGGGGTTTGACAAGGATAACAGGATTGCTGAGCGTAGGGGGTAAGGGGGTTTGTCGCGCAAAAACCGAAAAGGGGGGCATATATATAGGGGTAAGTTGAAGAAGGAATGAATATGTTATGCACTTGAGTTATTAATATGTTATTCTTAAGTTATGTCTTTCAATAATTAACCTAATTTAATCCTACCAAGGAAATGTTCAACCTTAATTCACTATTTGAGCCTGCACTCTGAGATGCAAAATGAAAGGAAACCTAAAAAAGAGAACCCTATGCATATAAAAGAATGCCCGGCATGTTGGGTAACGAGGAGTATGTAATTACACCATTAATCAGATGCCAGTATAATTATCCGAGGGTGGAGTATTTCAGCCATGTACCTGAAATAGGAACCAGATGCAAGGAATAGTTCAGTTATACAACTCTACAATTTGTGTCCCTGATTCTATCATTAATAGTATGCCTTTATATAAATTAGTTGGTGGTCTCTTACTACATTAATATTTTCTAAGGAAATCTTAGTTGTTTATTTCAAGGAAAGTTTTGAGATCCAATTGTAGGGGATAAACCTATATCCCAGGTTAAAAAAATATATTTGTGAGTTTTAATAATTAGCTTCATGTACTCTTGAACGTTAGTACTTGCTTTTAGGTTAAAATAATTGAATGGTGATAATACATAAATATGTACTCATACAGACATGCATTAAATGCACGTCTGTAAAGCCCTGGGGCTGCTATCAGAAGATAGTTTAATTTAGAATTCTGGCTTTGGGAGCCAGGGGTGGGAGTTAAAATCTCTCTTTTCTGGGCGCTAGGGGGGAATTTAACCCCCGATCTTCGGATTACAAGACCGATGCTTTTAAGCTAAGCTACTAGGGCAAGCTCATTTTAGTGCTTTATTTTCCACTCATCCAGATAGTGGGATAAGGACTAGGAATAGGGCGAAGTATAGGACGGATGCGATTTGACCAATGATGACGTATGGATGTTCTACGGGTATTCCGCCAATTCATGTTAGGATGGCCATATCTGCTACTAAGGTTCAGAATAGGAATTGGGTCAGTGGGCGGAATGTTAGTCCTCGTTGTTTTGAGGTGTGTAAAATAGGGACTGCTAGAAGGACCAGGATTGAGAATAATAACGCAAGAACACCTCCTAATTTGTTAGGAATTGACCGTAGAATGGCGTAAGCAAACAGGAAGTATCATTCTGGCTTGATGTGTGGAGGAGTGACTAGGGGGTTGGCGGGCGTGAAGTTTTCTGGGTCCCCTAAAAGGTTTGGAGAGAAGAGGGCTAGTGATGTTAAGGCTAATAGCATGAGTACGAAGCCAAGAAGGTCTTTGTAAGAGAAGTATGGGTGGAAGGAAATTTTATCTGCGTCGGAGTTTAATCCGGCCGGGTTGTTTGAGCCTGTTTCGTGGAGAAACAGGAGGTGGAGAAGAGTTGCGGCGGCAACTACGAATGGTAGTAGGAAGTGGAATGCGAAAAATCGTGTTAGTGTTGCATTGTCAACTGAGAATCCTCCTCAGATCCATTGGACTAGGGTGTCTCCCATATAAGGTACTGCTGATAAGAGGTTTGTAATTACTGTGGCACCTCAGAAGGACATTTGTCCTCAGGGAAGGACGTAGCCAACAAAGGCTGTTATCATAACTAGTAGTAGTAGAACTACTCCAATGTTTCAGGTTTCTTTGTAGAGGTAAGATCCATAGTATAGGCCTCGGGCAACGTGTAGATAAATACAGATGAAGAAGAATGATGCTCCGTTAGCGTGTAAGTTGCGGATAAGTCAACCATAGTTTACGTCCCGGCAAATATGGGTTACTGATGAGAATGCGGTCGAAATGTCCGAGGTATAGTGTATAGCGAGAAATAGTCCAGTTAGGATTTGTGTAATTAAACATAGTCCAAGGAGGGACCCAAAGTTTCATCACACTGAAATATTAGAGGGTGTTGGTAGGTCAACTAGTGCATCATTAGCGATTTTAATTAGTGGGTGGGTTTTTCGTAGGCTTGCCATTATTGTTCTTGTAGTTGAACTACAACGGTGGTTCTTCAAGTCATTGGTCTCGGTTAAAGTCCGAGCAAGAATTATGACCTATCTTATGTTTTTATTGCTGGTAGCTTTAATTGTGGGGTTAATTGCTGTTGCTTCTAATCCCACTCCCTATTTTGCTGCTTTAGGTTTGGTAGTGGCAGCAGGGGTTGGGTGTGGGGTTTTAGTTGGGTCTGGGGGGTCTTTTTTATCTTTGGTTCTTTTTTTAATTTATTTGGGGGGGATGCTTGTGGTATTTGCTTATTCTGCAGCTTTAGCTGCTGAGCCTTTTCCTGAGGCGTGAGGGAGTCGTTCTGTAGCCGGCTATGTTTTGGTCTACCTACTAGGGGTTATTTTAATGGCTGGTATATTTTGAGGGGGGTGATATGAGGGGTCGTGGATTATCATTGATGGGCTTAAAGAGTTTTCTATGCTTCGGGGGGGATGTAGCGGTGTGGCTGTAATATACTCTTTTGGTGGGGGAATGTTGGTTATTTGTGCCTGAGTTTTACTGCTAACTCTACTGGTAGTGCTAGAGCTCACTCGAGGTTTAAGTCGTGGCACGCTTCGTGCTGTTTAAATAATACTTAGGAGGATAGCCAGGGTTATGGTTAGTAGAAAGATGGTTAAGTATGTTTTAATTATTCCTCGTTGGATGTCGCTTGTAATTTTTGCTATTGCTATTTGTGATAGGGCCAGCCCTTTTGGGCCTGAGATCTCAAATCATGTTTGGTCGAGCTTAGTGGCAATTGATTGTCCGAGGGTTAGGTTGAGTTTTGGGGGAAGTCGATGAATTATTGCGGGGAAATATCCTAGCATGTTTGAAAAATTATGTAGGGAAATTGTGGGGGTAATTTTAACTTGTTTATTGGTCATGGCTGTAAGTTCTATGGCCATTAGTAGTCCTGTGATAGTTACTATTAGGGCTGCTATTTTTAGGGTGGTTGGTATTGTTATAACGGGTGTTTTTGAGGGCAGGAAGTTAGAGGTAATGATGAGTCCTGCAATAATGCTTCCTCAGGCAAGTCGTTTGATTGGGTTAATTACTAGGGGGTTATTCTCGTTAATCGGGGATAGTGGGAGAAATCGAGGAGAGCCCATGGTTACAAAGAATACAACTCGGAAGCTGTAAACTGCGGTAAATGATGTGGCAATTAGTGTAAGGGTTAGGGCTCAGGCGTTTAGGTAGGAGGTGTTTAGGGCTTCAATGATGGCATCTTTTGAGAAAAAGCCGGCTAAAAATGGGGTGCCTGTCAATGCTAAGCTACCAATTGTGAGGTAGGTCGATGTGGCGGGTATTAGGTTGTGAAGGCCGCCTATTTTTCGGATGTCTTGCTCGTCGTTTAGGCTATGGATAATTGATCCAGAACACAGGAAAAGTATGGCTTTAAAGAAGGCATGCGTGCAGATGTGGAGGAATGCTAGCTGTGGTTGGTTTAGTCCAATTGTAACTATTATTAGGCCTAGTTGGCTAGATGTTGAGAAAGCTACAATTTTCTTGATGTCGTTCTGGGTGAGAGCGCAGGTGGCTGTAAATAATGTGGTAAGGGCTCCTAAGCAGAGGCAGATTGTCAGTGCTAGTTCATTGTTTTCTATTACGGGGTGAAGTCGAATTAGTAGGAAAATACCCGCGACGACCATAGTGCTAGAGTGGAGTAGGGCAGATACTGGCGTAGGGCCCTCCATGGCAGAAGGGAGCCACGGATGTAGGCCGAATTGGGCCGATTTTCCCGTGGCTGCAAGGATGAGTCCAATTAGGGGGATTGTTATGTCAAAGTTTTTTGACAAGAAGAAGATTTGTTGAATCTCTCAAGAGTTTAGGTTTATTGCAAATCAAGCCATACTTAAAATTAGTCCGATGTCTCCTACTCGGTTATAGATTACGGCTTGAAGTGCTGCTGTATTAGCGTCTGCCCGTCCGTATCATCAGCCGATTAGCAGGAATGACATAATCCCAACACCTTCTCAGCCGATAAATAGTTGGAATATGTTGTTGGCTGTGACTAGGGTAATTATAGCTACTAAGAATAGGAGTAGATATTTGAAAAACCGGTTTATGTTTGGGTCAGAGTGTATGTACCAGAGTGCGAATTCTAGAATTGATCAGGTTACATAGAGAGCAATGGGGGTAAAGATTAGAGAGTAGTGGTCAAATTTAAAGCTAATATTTGTGTCAAATATGTGTGTGTTTATTCAGTGTCAGTTTGTAGTGACGCTTTCTACTCCTTGGTCTAGAAAGATTATTAGTGGTAGGAGGCTAATAAAAAATGCGGTGCTTACAGCGGTTTTGACGTGTGTGCTCGCTCACTCTGGGCTTTGTGGTTTTGGACTTAGTGTTGTTAATAGCGGGGATATGAGGATTGTGAGGACTAAGATGAGTGAGGATGATATAATTAGGGTTGTTGAATTCATAGCTTCCACTTGGATTTGCACCAAGAGTTTTTGGTTCCTAAGACCAATGGATGAACTGTTATCCTTCAGAAGCGTGAGGAAGCCGCGGACTTTAACCGCGGTGCATAAGGATTAGCAGTACTTATTGATTTCCGTCCTTCCTTGGTGAGTAAGGAGATTTTAACTCCTGTCTTTAGAATCACAATCTAATATTTTGGTTAAACTATACTTACTAATAACATCATCCTCATATGAGCTCTGGTTTTGCTACAAGAAGGATTACTGGGATTAGGTGAAGGGCTATTAATAGGTGTTCTCGGGTGTGAAATGGTGGGAGTTTCGTAATGTGGCTGGGGGTTGGACCTCGTTGAGACATGAGAAACATATACAGGGAGTAGCCTGCTGTGATTAGTGTTCCTGTCCCTGTGAGTGCAATGGTTCAGGGGGACCAGTTAAAGAGGGTTGTGATAATCATGAGCTCTCCTATTAGGTTTGGGAGTGGCGGTAGTGCTAAATTGGCAAGGTTAGCAATGAATCATCATACTGCTGTGAGGGGAAAAATTATTTGTAGTCCTCGTGCAAGAATTATAGTTCGGCTGTGGGTTCGTTCGTAGGCGGTGTTAGCTAAGCAGAATAGTATAGAGGATACTAGGCCATGAGCAATTATTAAGATAATTGCTCCTGAAAAGCCTCATGGGGTTTGGATCAGAATGCCTCCTGCTACGAGTCCTATGTGACTAACAGACGAGTAGGCAATTAGTGATTTAAGGTCTGTTTGTCGTAAGCAGATGGACCCGGTTATAATGATTCCTCATAACGCTAGAATGATGAATGGGTAGACTAGCTCTTTTGAAAGGGGGTCTAGCATAATTATTATTCGTATTATTCCGTACCCTCCAAGTTTTAGAAGTACTGCAGCTAGCACTATGGATCCTGCAACGGGGGCTTCAACGTGTGCTTTTGGAAGTCAGAGGTGGACTCCATACAGCGGTATTTTTACTAGGAATGCAATTAGGCAGCCCGCTCATCAGATTTTATGTCCTCAGGAGTCTAGTAGTAGTGGTTGGGAGTACTGAATCACTAACATAGATAGGGTCCCTGTGGATTGTTGAAGTAGAAGAAGTGCAACTAGAAGGGGTAGAGAGCCTGCTAATGTATAAAAGAGGAAGTAGGTTCCTGCATTTAGTCGTTCGGTTTGGTTTCCTCATCGGGTAATAATAATTAGGGTTGGAATGAGTGTGGCTTCAAACATAATGTAAAACATGATAATTTCTGTGGCGCCGAATGCTATAATTAGGAAGGTTTGTAATGAGGTTAGGAGTGTAATATATAGGCGCTGCCGGCTAATTGGCTCTGGGTTAATGTGGTTTTGGCTAGCTAGGATTATTAGTGGGAGGAGTCAACATGTCAGTACTAGGAGAGGGGTTGATAGGGGGTCTGTGGCTAGGTAGGTATTGGATGCAGTCCACCCGGATTCGGACGTTCATTTTAATCATGTTAGGCTAATAAGGGCAATTGAAAGGCTGTGGGCGGTTGTAGCTGTTCATAGCCATTTGGGGGAGATTAATCAGATTGTTGGAAATAACATGATTGTGGGAATTAAGACTTTTAACATTGTAAGAGATTAAGGTTTTGTAGGCGATCTGTTCCGTGGGTCCGGGCTGTGGCTACTAGCAGTGCAAGGCCTGTGCTTGCCTCACAAGCGGAAAAGGCCAGCAGTAGTATGGGGGCCGTAGAGAAGCTTGTTGATTCAAATTGTAGTGCCCATAGGGCTAGAGCAATAAACAGGGATAGTATTATTCCTTCTAGGCATAGGAGTGCCGAGAGCAGGTGGGTGCGGTGAAATGCTAATCCCATGAGTCCTAGAATAAATGCTGAGCTAAAGCTAAAATGTACTGGTGTCATAAGGGGGCCGTGGACTTACACCACGATCTTCTGAGCCGAAATCAGAGGTCTTTTTTTGGACTAACGCCCTATTCTGCTCACTCTAAGCCGCCTTGGGTTCATTCATAAATTAGTCCTAGAGTTAATAAAATTAGTACTGAGGTTGCTCAAAAGAATGTTCCTGTGGGGTTGTGGAGTTGGTCTCCTCAGGGAAGGGGGAGAAGAAGGGCGATTTCTAGGTCAAATAGGAGGAAAAGGATGGCTACTAAGAAGAATCGTAAGGAAAATGGGAGTCGTGCAGATCCCAGGGGGTCAAACCCGCATTCATAGGGGGAGAGTTTTTCTGCATCCGGGTTTATTTGTGGCAATCAGAAGGATACGACTGCTAGAACTGAGGATAAGGCTATTGTAATAATAAGGATAGTTGTAATTAAATTCATTATCTTTCCCTGGGGTTTAACCAAGACTAAATGATTGGAAGTCACTTGTACTAACTTTAATACTAGAAAGATATGAGCCTCATCAGTAGATGGATACGTATAGGAATAGTCAGACTACGTCAACAAAATGTCAGTATCAGGCAGCGGCTTCAAAGCCGAAGTGGTGCTCGGATGTAAAGTGGTATTGAATTTGGCGAAGGAGGCAGACGGCTAGGAAAGATGACCCAATAATTACATGTAGGCCGTGGAATCCTGTGGCCACGAAGAATGTAGAGCCATAGACCCCATCTGCAATTGTGAAAGGTGCTTCATAGTATTCTATGGCCTGGAGAGCAGTGAAGTACAGTCCTAGTAAAATTGTAAGTGCGAGGGACTGAATAGCCTGTTTTCGTTCTCCTTCTATAATACTGTGGTGGGCTCATGTAACTGTTACCCCTGATGCTAGAAGTACAGCTGTGTTGAGAAGAGGCACTTCGAAGGGGTCTAGTGTAGTAATTCCTGTTGGGGGTCAGCAACCTCCTAGTTCGGGGGTTGGGGCCAGGCTTGAGTGGTAGAAAGCTCAAAAGAATCCCAGGAAGAAGAATACTTCGGAGGTAATAAATAGGATTATTCCGTAGCGTAGGCCTTTTTGTACAGGGGGTGTATGGTGACCTTGGAAAGTTCCTTCTCGGATAATATCACGTCATCACTGGAACATTGTAAGAAGTAAAAGAATTAGACCAAGGGTCATTAGTGTTGTTGAGTGGAAGTGGAACCAGATTGCTAGGCCGGATGTTATTAGAAGAGCACCGACGGCTCCGGTTAGTGGTCATGGGCTGGGATCAACCATATGATATGCATGTGCTTGGTGTGCCATTAAACGTTTTCTTGTAGGTAGAGGCTTAGAAGCAAGACAAACACATAGGCTTGAATCATTGCTACTGCGACTTCTAGAAGTGTAAGAAGGAAGAGGACGGCGGCGGTTAGGATTGCTACTGTGGGCATTATGGGTAGAAGAACAAATACAGCTGTGGCAATAAGTTGAATTAGTAAGTGTCCCGCAGTCAGGTTGGCTGTGAGTCGAACCCCTAAGGCTAGGGGTCGAATAAATAGGCTAATTGTTTCGATAATAATTAGTACAGGGATTAGGGGGATGGGTGTTCCTTCTGGCAGGAGGTGCCCAAGGGCAACTGTTGGTTGATTTCGCATTCCAATAATTACGGTGGCTAGTCAGAGTGGCACTGCAAATCCTATGTTTAGTGATAGTTGGGTGGTGGGTGTAAATGTGTATGGTAGAAGGCCTAGTATGTTAATGGTAATAAGGAATACTATTAGGGAGGCGAATAGAAGTGCTCATTTGTGTCCGCCTACGTTCAGAGGTAGGAGCAGTTGGTTGGTAAATCGGTTAATGAATCATGTTTGGAGAGTAATAAGTCGGTTATTTAATCATCGGGAGGGTGGAGTTGGAAATAGTATTCATGGTAGGGCAATTGCGATAGCAATGAGTGGGATTCCTAGGAAGGAGGGGCTTGCAAATTGGTCAAAAAAGCTCATTATCATGGTCAATCTCAAGATTCAGTTTTGTGTTTTTCTTCGCTTATTGGGGTGGGCTCATTTGGTGTTATGTGGTTTAGAATTTTAGTTGGAATAATGGTGAGAAAAATAATTCATGAGAATACTAGAATAGCAAATCAGGGATTGGGGTTTAATTGGGGCATTTCACTAGAGGTGGTCGGTAGTCACCAAACTTTGGCTTAAAAGGCCAACGCTTTGTCCAATAATTAGCTTTCTAGTGAGGCGTCTTCTAGTATAAGTGAGGATCAGCTTTCGAAGTGCTCTAGCGGAACGGCTTCAACTACGATGGGCATAAAGCTGTGGTTGGCCCCGCAGATTTCAGAGCATTGACCATAGAATACACCAGGACGTGAGGCGATAAAGGCAGTTTGGTTCAGTCGTCCAGGAACCGCGTCTATTTTAACGCCCAGAGAGGGGACAGCTCAGGAGTGTAGAACATCTTCTGCGGAGACCAGAACACGCACTGGTGATTCTATTGGGACTACTATTCGGTGGTCTGTCTCCAATAGTCGGAAGTGCCCTGCTGCAAGATCTTGGGTGGGGATTATGTAGGAGTCGAAGCCTAGGTCTTCATAGTCTGTATATTCGTAGCTTCAGTATCATTGGTGTCCTATGGCTTTAATTGTTAGGTGGGGGTCGTTAATTTCGTCTATAAGATAAAGAATTCGAAGTGATGGGAGGGCAATCAAAACTAGGATTACAGCTGGTAAAATGGTTCATACGATTTCGATTTCTTGAGAGTCTAGAATATACTTGTTGGTGAGTTTGGTTGAAACCATTGCAATAATAATATAAAGTACCAGGGTACTAATTAGGAACACAATTATTAGGGCGTGGTCGTGGAAGTGAAGAAGTTCTTCTATAACGGGTGATGCCGCGTCTTGGAATCCTAGTTGTGTGGGATGTGCCATTAAGCCTGGGGCTTAAGACATACAGGGATTTAACCTGCAATTCCACCTTGACAAGGTGGTGTAATTTGCATTTTACTAATGTCTTGGAAGAAAGTGACAGAGTGGTTATGTGACTGGCTTGAAACCAGTATATGGGGGTTCAATTCCTCCCTTTCTCGTTAGTTTGATTGAACTTGTACAAATGCTGGTTCCTCGAATGTGTGGTATGGTGGAGGGCAGCCGTGAAGTCATTCTACGTTTGTTATTGTCAGTTCTACTGAGGATACTTCCCGTTTGGCGGCAAAGGCTTCTCAGAGGATAAATAGGAACATAATTACTGCCACCAGAGAGATTAGCGACCCGATAGATGATACTGTATTTCATAGGGCGTAAGCGTCTGGGTAATCAGAGTATCGTCGTGGCATGCCTGCTAGTCCAAGGAAGTGTTGTGGGAAGAACGTAAGGTTAACACCAATGAATATTACCGCAAAGTGGATTTTTGTTCAGGTGTCGTTTAGGGTATATCCTGTAAATAGTGGGAATCAGTGAACGAAGGCTGCTATAATGGCGAATACGGCACCTATTGACAGTACGTAGTGGAAGTGGGCAACTACGTAGTATGTGTCGTGAAGTACAATATCAAGTGATGAGTTAGCTAGGACAATTCCTGTTAGTCCACCCACTGTGAAGAGGAAAATGAATCCGAGGGCCCATAACATGGGTGTTTCTCATTTAATAGAGCCTCCGTGGAGTGTGGCAAGTCAGCTAAATACTTTAACTCCCGTAGGAATGGCGATAATTATTGTAGCAGATGTAAAATAGGCACGGGTGTCTACGTCTATTCCAACAGTAAACATGTGGTGGGCTCAAACAATGAAGCCAAGGAGGCCGATGGCTATCATAGCTCAGACCATTCCTATGTATCCAAACGGTTCTTTTTTACCGGCGTAGTATGCTACGACGTGAGAGATAATGCCAAATCCTGGTAAAATAAGAATGTACACTTCTGGATGGCCGAAGAATCAGAATAGGTGTTGGTATAGAATTGGGTCCCCTCCTCCTGCGGGATCAAAGAATGTGGTATTAAGATTACGGTCTGTAAGAAGCATTGTAATTCCGGCAGCTAGGACAGGCAGGGACAGAAGAAGAAGCACGGCTGTTACAAGTACGGCTCATACAAACAGAGGCGTTTGATACTGGGAAATAGCTGGGGGTTTCATATTAATAGTTGTGGTAATGAAGTTAATTGCTCCTAGAATTGATGATACACCTGCCAGGTGAAGTGAGAAAATTGTTAGGTCTACCGATGCTCCTGCGTGGGCAAGATTGCCTGCAAGTGGGGGGTAGACTGTTCATCCTGTGCCAGCCCCGGCCTCAACACCAGAAGAGGCTAGGAGAAGCAGGAATGATGGGGGAAGGAGTCAGAAGCTTATGTTATTTATTCGTGGGAATGCCATGTCTGGCGCTCCGATTATTAGTGGCACAAGTCAGTTCCCAAACCCTCCGATAAGAATTGGTATTACTATAAAGAAAATTATTACGAAGGCATGGGCAGTAACAATGACATTATAAATTTGATCATCGCCTAAGAGTGATCCAGGCTGGCTTAGTTCGGCTCGGATAAGGAGGCTTAAAGCAGTCCCCACTATTCCGGCCCAGGCACCAAATACAAGATAGAGGGTACCAATGTCTTTGTGGTTCGTAGAAAAGAATCAGCGCGTAATTGCCACAGGTAGGGTAGCCGAGCGTTTAGGCGGTGGGTTGTAGCCCCGAAGACAGAGGTTTAAGTCCTCTCCCTATCACAGCCTTGTGGTGAAGAAACATGTTGGATTGCAAATCCAAAGACGTAGAGTAATACTCTGCCGGGGCTTTTTCCCGCCTTACTCGGCTACGGCGGGAAAAGTAGATGGATGCTCGCTGGCTTGAGCACTTAGCTGTTAACTAAGAGTTTGTAGGATCGAGGCCTTCCCATCTAGTAAGGCCTTAGTTTAATAAAAACATTTGATTTGCAATTAGAAAATGCAAGGTAGAGTCTTGTAGGTCTTATCAGGGACTAGAAGATTTTCACTTCTGCTTAGAGCTTTGAAGGCTCTTGGTCTTATGTTATCCTAAGTCCCTAGGTGGCTAGTATTAAGATAGCCGGGGTTAAAGGCAGGAGGCCTAGTGCGATTGTGGTGGATAGGGCCAGTGGTAGTGAGGTTTGGGCTGTTTGAGTCCGTCAGGGGGTGATTGAGTTATTTGTGTTAGGGGAGATTGTAAGTGTTATTGCGTAGCAAAGTCGCAGATAAAAGTAAAGGCTAAGTAGGGCGGCTAGGGCTATAATTGTGGCGGTGATGGGTAGGTTTTGTTTTGCTAGTTCTTGCAGAATTAGTCATTTTGGCATGAATCCTGTTAGTGGTGGAAGTCCTCCCAGTGACAGTAGAACTAGGGCAGTTGTTGTTGTTAAGATTGGGTTGTTAGATCAAATTATTGCTAGGGTGTTGATTTTTGTGGCAGATGATGTTTTTAGGGTGAGGAAGGCTGCAGATGTTATGAAGATGTATGTTCCTAGTGCGATTAGCGTAAGTTGGGGGGCATATTGTAGTACAATAATCATTCAGCCCATGTGTGCAATAGAAGAGTAGGCTAGGATTTTTCGTAGTTGGGTTTGATTTAGTCCTCCTCATCCTCCGGCTAGTGTAGATATAAGTCCTAGTGCTGTTAGTAGAAGGGGGTCGATGGCCTGTGCCGTTTGAATAATAAGGGCCAAGGGAGCAAGTTTTTGTCAGGTTGACAGGATTAGCCCTGTTAAAAGGTCCAATCCTTGTAGTACTTCTGGCATTCAAAAATGTATTGGTGCCAGTCCAATTTTTAGTGCGAGGGCGGTAATGATCATCGTGCTGGCGATGGGGTTTGACATGTTATTCATGTCTCATTCTCCTGTAATTCATGCATTTGTTGTGCTTGCAAAGAGAATTATTGCTGCTGCGGTGGCTTGAGTTAAGAAGTACTTTGTAGTCGCTTCTACTGCTCGAGGGTGGTGGTGTTGTGCTATTAAAGGAACAATTGCTAAGGTGTTAATTTCTAGTCCTATTCAGGCTAGTAACCAGTGGGAGCTGGCAAATGTGAGGGTGGTTCCTAATCCTAGGCTGGATAGCAAAATTATAAGTACGTAGGGGTTCATTGATGGAGGAGGGACTTTAACCGTCATGTTCGGGGTATGGGCCCGAAAGCTTAATTAGCTGACCCCATCTTAGAAAGTGGTGTAGAGGAAGCACTAAGAGTTTTGATCTCTTGGGCATGGGTTCGACCCCCTTCTTTCTAAGAACTGAGGGGATTTTAGCCCCTATCAGCCACTCTATCAAAGTGGTCCCTAGGCATTCGGGCACAGTTCCTGAGCTATAGTTGTGGGGGAAGGCCTGCAAGTGCGATTGGGAGAGCGATGTGTCATAGTACGAGAGCTAGCGTGAGAGGGAGGAAGTTTTTTCACACGAGGTGCATTAGCTGATCGTATCGGAATCGAGGATAGGAGGCTCGTACCCATAAGAATACAACTGACAATAGTGCAGCTTTAGTTATGAGGCTAATTGTTGTTAATTCTGGGGCGTTCGGGAAGTGTGAGGCTCCTAGAAATAGTACAGCTGACAGGGTGTTTATTAATAAGATATTTGCGTATTCTGCTAGAAAAAATAGGGCGAATGGTCCTCCTGCATATTCTACGTTGAACCCGGAGACTAGCTCTGATTCTCCCTCTGTAAGATCAAAGGGGGCTCGGTTTGTTTCTGCTAAGGTCGAAATGTACCATATTGCAGCTAGGGGTCATGCAGGGGCTAGTAGTCAAATGCTTTCTTGGGCTGTATTGAATGTTTGTAGAGTGTATCCTCCTGAAAAAATAATTACTGATAGAAGAATCAGTCCTAGGCTCACTTCGTAAGAAATTGTTTGGGCAACTGCTCGGAGGGCCCCAATTAGTGCGTATTTTGAATTTGATGCCCATCCTGATCCAAGAATGGAGTAGACTGCTAGGCTTGAGAGAGCCAGGATAAAAAGAACACCGAGGTTAAGGTCAATGACTGGGTAGGGTATTGGTATGGGTGCTCAGAGGGTTATGGCTAAAGTGAGTGCGAGAATGGGAGTGGCTAAGAATAAAAATGGGGATGATGTAGAAGGGCGTACGGGCTCTTTAATAAATAATTTTACGCCGTCAGCAATAGGTTGTAGTAGTCCGTAAGGTCCTACCACATTGGGCCCTTTTCGTAGTTGCATATATCCTAGTACTTTTCGTTCGAGCAGGGTTAGGAAAGCTACTGCAAGTAGGACTGGAATAATGTAGGTTAGGGGGTTGATTAGATGGTTTATTAGAGTGTTTAGCATAAACTGGGAAGAGGATTTGAACCTCTGGTTTAAAGGGCTTAGGCCTTTTGCAATTCACCATGCTCTGCCACCCCAGTATGTCTTTATTTTAGACGGCAGGGGTTTTGGCCCTCCCTTTGTTTAATTTATTTGTTTTCATTAATTAGGGGTGGGGCGTGCTTTAAGCATGGGCCCCTCTTTTCCGATCCTTTCGTACTAGGAAAAGTAGCGCTACAGATAGAAACTGACCTGGATTGCTCCGGTCTGAACTCAGATCACGTAGGACTTTAATCGTTGAACAAACGAACCCTTAATAGCGGCTGCACCATTAGGATGTCCTGATCCAACATCGAGGTCGTAAACCCCCTCGTCGATATGGACTCTGGGAGAGGATTGCGCTGTTATCCCTAGGGTAACTTGGTTCGTTGATCGACTATTTAGGTCGGATCATTTTTGGTCAGATGTTCTGTGGCTTAGAGATGTTTCTCTTGGTTTTAGGGGTTTGGCCCATTCCACTCGGAGGCTGGTCTTTCCTCCGCGGTCGCCCCAACCGAAGGTAAAATTTCATCTTCCACTAAGTTCTTGCTTTTTACTGAGTTGTTTGACGTGGTTGAATTTTGTACCTTAAGCTCCAAAGGGTCTTCTCGTCTTGTATAATTATATCCGCTTCTGCACGGATAGATCAATTTCACTGACTGGAAGGGGGAGACAGTTAAGCCCTCGTTTAGCCATTCATACAGGTCTCTATTTAAAAGACAAGTGATTGCGCTACCTTTGCACGGTCAAAATACCGCGGCCGTTGAACCCGTAGTCACTGGGCAGGCTGGACCTCCTATACTTAATATAGTTGCAGGAGGCGATGTTTTTGGTAAACAGGCGAGGCTTGTGTTTGCCGAGTTCCTTCCCTTTCTTTTAGTCTTTCCCTTAATGTGCACTCCAGTGTGGGGTTAACGATGTTCTGTTGTGGGGTCTTCTTGGTTTTTTTATTGTCCACACTGCCCTCTTTGTTTGGGCTCGTTAATTTTCAGTGGTTTGTCCGATCTGACTTACACTTGTGCTGGGAGAAGAGCGTGTCTTCTTGTTACTCATTTTAGCATAATTTCTTCCATGTTGGCATGGACTAGCCTGATATTTTTAGGGAAATAAGATTTTTTATCAGTATAATAAACTTCTTTCTGTCTGAGCTTTAACGCTTTCTGTATAGGTGGCTGCTTTTAGGCCCACTAGAACAGGATGTTTTGAATATTGTGATCTTTATTCTCCTGTGAAGGTTGTATCCTTTGTTAGAGGGGCTGTACCCCCTTTAACTAACTCCCGTACATATCTCTTAGTATCTTAATAAGCATGTTTTTGGTTTGGGGTGTGCGGGGCTGAACTTCTATCCATTTCTCAGGCAACCAGCTATCACCAGGTTCGGTAGGTCTGTCACTTCTACCCGGAGCTCTTCCCACTCTTTTGCCACAGAGACGGGTTAGCCCTAATTTATATAGGCTGTCTCGGGGTAGCTCACCTGGTTTCGGGGTATCAAACTAAAGGTCTCTTTGCTTGAGATTACTGGCTAAATCATGATGCAAAAGGTACAAGGTTTAGTCTTTGTTTTTTATTGCTTATATGGGTTGTTTCATTTCTCTTTCAGCTTTCCCTTGCGGTACTTTCTCTATTGCTCTTGGCTGAACCTTTTCTGTCTCCCATACTCAGGTAAAAAAATGGTTTAATTTTTGGTGTTAGGCTATGTTTTGTTATAGACATTGTTGGGTTATATTGGTGGTTAGGCTAGCTGTTTGGCTCAGGGTGATCCAATTTGCATGGATGTCTTCTCGGTGTAAGTGAGATGCTTGACTAACTCAGCCACGCCCTGAGTTTAATCCAAGTGCACCTTCCGGTACACTTACCATGTTACGACTTGCCTCCCCTTGTCAGTGCTTTATTGTTATGTATCATTATTGCGTTTTGACAGGGGAGAGTGACGGGCGGTGTGTACGCGCCTCAGAGCCAGGTTCAAAAGGACACTCTGCTTCCTTTTTACTACTAAATCCTCCTTCAAGCACTATTTCATGTTGCATTATTCGTAGTGTTCTATCATAGAAAATGTAGCCCATTTCTTTCCGCTTCGTACGCTACACCTCGACCTGACGTTCTGGGTTGTGCCCATTTTGCTTACTTTTGTTGCCTTCACAGGGTAAGCTGACGACGGCGGTATATAGGCTGGGGTGGCTAGAAGTGGTGAGGTTTAACGGGGGTTATCGGTTCTAGAACAGGCTCCTCTAGGGGGGTCTAAGGCACCGTCAGGTCCTTTGGGTTTCAAGCTAATGCTCGTAGTACCCAGGCGGACGTCTAATTGTAGTTGGATGTCTAGGTTTATGGCTGAGCATAGTGGGGTATCTAATCCCAGTTTGTTTCTCAGCTTTCGTGGGGTCAGGTGGGCTTTGCTAAAGCTACTTTCGTGGAGTTGGGCTTCGGACACCTAGAAGCGTATGACGGCCAAAGGGCCATTTGGCTTTATTGTTGTGCTTTCCTTAACCACCCTTTACGCCGTAATACTATCAACTAGGGCCTCTCGTTTAACCGCGGCGGCTGGCACGAGTTTTACCGGCCCTCTTAGCCCTGACTGAGTCAAGCTTTCACTCATGGCTTAATGTTTATCACTGCTGAATTCCCTTGGGGGTGTGGCTTGGCTAGGCGTCTTGGGCTAAATTTTGTGCCTGATGCCCGCTCCTCGTCCCCGGGCAGGGGATTGAGGGCATACTCACGGGGCTGCGGAGACTTGCATGTGTAAGTTGGGTTAGAGCTGATAGTAAGGTCGGGACCATGCCTTTATGCATGCGGAGCTTCTTAGGGCCCATCTTAACATCTTCAGTGTTATGCTTTGTATTAAGCTACGCTAGC